ACTCCCCACCCCCAAAACAAGAAAATATACTAAAAAGGCTCAAGTTTTGTATCTTGTCTTTATTCTTTTTTCAAAAGCTTTTTATAATTTACTAACCCCTACTAAATGAAGAATTCTTATTATACATATCCTAACGGCGAAGCGAGTTCTAGTTCATATTGATTAGTCACAAACAATAGGTTTGTTAATCTCCTATTAAGAATGAAATGGGCCCTTTTTTCTATTCAGATTATTCCAATGTTTTATTTTATGACTTTTTTTTTTGTTGAACAAAAAAACTTTTTGAGTTTCCGGTAGAAAGAGATTTCCCTAATGACAACGCTTTTAAGGCTGCCCAATATCCCTTACCTTTCCAAATATTTTTACGAATACGCTTTTGTGATATAGAAGTACGTTTTTTTGGAACTGCCATTTAAAAATTAAGAGGTTACTCATTGTTATAGTTGGATGTGAAAGACATCTATTGGTAAAACGAATCTATTCATTATCGAGTTATTCTCTAGATAATATATATATAGATAAAAGATATGCAAAAATCGTACAAAATCTTACTAGAAAAATATAATTTAATTTTTTGTTTTTCAACAAAAGTTTATATATTTATGTATACTTTATATATTTATGTATACATAGAATATTCGTAAGAAAGACTCGTTTTATTGATTCGTATCTTTATTTTGTGTTCTTTATGATTCACATCTATATCTATAGAATCCGCTGTTGTACTATAGAAATTTGATTTGGTGAGACAAAGAATCTAAAAAGGATCTTCCTTTTTGAGCTCTGTCCTTTTTTTTTCTACATTTCTTTCATTTATACAGAATAAAATACACCCAAGGATTTAAGAACCCTTTAAAAACCCATTGCCTAATGAAAACTTTAATTTTTTCTATTAATTGGTCAAACTTGAGTAAAGAATACTTCCAAATTCCATTTTAAAATTAGAATCAAACTAGTAATTAAAGTAATTAATTTGTTAAAAGATACACGTTTTGTTAAAAAAAATCTTATATAAAATGTAAAATGTTAGATATTATAGCGTTTCCTATAAATGCCTTTTTTATTGAAACGTAAAATAATCAATAAATTTTATAATTTATAATGAAACTAGTTAATGATTTGAAACAAACTTACTAAAAAGCGAGATTAGTACAAAATTTTTACCTTAGTTAATCCTATGATTCATATCGATTCATATCATAATCAAGTAATCTTTTTAGTGTAATTTTTTATCCTTACTTTATGAATATAAAGTCATCTAATAATAATGAAATTTTGTATTTTCGTTATTTTAATAAAAATCTTAGTTAATAACTAAATTCTCTTTTTATGAGCAAGTTGGTCATATCATTTGCCCAATTGTAACTTCTTTATTTTAATATTTAAAGTCTTTTGGAAAGACCCAGATAATATATAAAATTCGAAAAATATCTTTAAGTTAGTACATCTCTTGATTTTTTTATTGACCCTTGATTTTTTTATTGACCCTTTTTGTTTTGAAATTGAAAGGGGGTAGGATCCGGTAAATCGTAAACAATCAATTAAGAATAAAAAAAATTTTTATGGAACAGACATATCAATATGCGTGGATAATTCCTTTCCTTCCACTTCCAGTTCCTATTTTAATAGGAGCGGGACTTCTTATTTTTCCGTCGTCAACAAAAAGTCTTCGTCGTATGTGGGCTTTTCAAAGTGTTTTTTTGTTAAGTATAGTCATGCTTTTTTCTATCAATCTGTCTATTCAGCAAATAAATGGCAGTTCTATCTATCAATATGTATGGTCTTGGATCATCAATAATGATTTTTCTTTAGAATTCGGTTACTTGATCGATCCGCTTACTTCTATTATGTCAATATTGATTACTACTATTGGAATTATGGTTCTTATTTATAGTGATAATTATATGTCTTATGATCAAGGATATTTGAGATTTTTTGCTTATATGAGTTTTTTCAGTACTTCTATGTTAGGATTAGTTACTAGTTCTAATTTGATACAAATTTATATTTTTTGGGAATTGGTAGGAATGTGTTCATATCTATTAATAGGGTTTTGGTTCACACGGCCTGTTGCTGCAAATGCTTGCCAAAAGGCATTTGTAACTAATCGTGTTGGGGATTTTGGTTTATTATTAGGAATTTTAGGTTTTTATTGGATAACAGGGAGTTTCGAATTTCGAGATTTATTCAAAATATTCAATAACTTGATTTCTAATAATCATAATGAAGTCAATTTTTTATTTGTTACTTTCTGTGCCGTTCTATTATTTGCCGGTGCAGTTGCTAAATCTGCACAATTTCCCCTTCATGTATGGTTACCGGATGCCATGGAGGGACCTACTCCTATTTCGGCTCTTATACATGCTGCTACTATGGTAGCTGCGGGAATTTTTCTTGTAGCTCGGCTTATTCCTCTTTTCATAGTTATTCCTCATATAATGAATTTCATCTCTTTGGTAGGAGTAATAACAATATTATTCGGAGCAACTTTTGCCCTTGC